AAAGATATCGAAACCGATACCAGACTGGATAAATAATAGTAGGATTCTTCTGATTAGACAATAATTTGTAATTGTCAGCAAAGTTGTTTTTTTAATTTTTTTGTTCTTTATTTTTCTATTTCATTTTATTTCATTCAAATTCCATTTGAATGAAATAAAATGAAATAGAAAAGGATATTCATTATTGAAAATGTAAGTTTACATTTTCAATAATGAATATCCTTTTCTTCCACTGAAAATAAAAAAAATTCTTCCTTTTTTTTCATATACATAGGTTGTCGATTCGGCATTGGATAAAAAAGGGGGCCTATTTTTAAATAAATGGTGTAAATCCTTTTATCGATATGAGTGTTTTATATCAGATCAGAAAAATTCCTGACTAATTCTTTTGAAACCATTTCCGTACTAATTATTAATGGAGTGGTAGAAAGAGTACCATATCCGGCCCAGACTTCAAGTAGTTTAGCTTTAACCATATTAATAATTTCCCATTATTGGCTAAGAGAGAATCAAAGTGAATTTACCAATAAGTTACGAAATGCGATAGTTCTTACATATAATTTATTAATTTATTCAGAAGTAATTCGTTTAGATCGTGCACCTTTTTCCTATTTATTTTATCTTAAAAAAAATGCTAAAGCACTGTCAGATAAATCCAATCTATTCTTGAAATAAACAACTCGCACACACTCCCTTTCCAAAAAAGATTAATACACCAATAACTGCGGTTAGATTTATTAGATTTGTTGCTAAAATATCGGTATTAAACCCGAAACCCCCAGCGAATGGCCAATAGCCTAAAAAAAAAAAAGAATGGGTTATTCTTTTCATATGCTCTCCTTGTTTAGATAGGATTAACTAACAAAGAACAAAGTTCTTATCTCACTCCGTTCGCTTTTTTGGTCAATTAAAGAAGAAGGAATTTTTAATACGAGTCGCTTCCATCTAGTAATTTTTTTAGACATTCCGTTTTTGATCTCGCTTGAATTGCGAATTTTTTCCTTTGTTAAAAAACTTCTTAAATTCAAATGAATAAAATAATAGAAAAGGGGATTTACATTGGAGAAAGCTAAAGATGAAAAGGAAGAAAGTAAGGGAATCCACGAATTTATCATCCTCAAATAAATCCTTACTGGGATATTCCTGGCGTAGTGAATTAATCAAAAATGGTACGACTAAAGTGTTAATATAATTAGAAGAAGCAAGACAAGAGCAATTCAAAGTTCTTAGCGTTAAGTCAATAAAAAATAAAAAAAAAGTAAAAAAAAGTATTTAATCGAAAGGACTCTTTTCCGTTAAACAAAAGGATTTGCAAATAAAAGCGCTAATGCTACAACCAAACCATAAATTGTTAAAGCTTCCATAAACGCTAGACTAAGCAATAAGGTACCCCTTATTTTACCCTCGGCTTCTGGTTGTCTTGCGATACCCTCTACAGCTTGACCTGCCGCAGTACCTTGGCCAACTCCGGGTCCAATAGAAGCAAGCCCTACGGCTAATCCAGCAGCAATAACAGAAGCAGCAGAAATCAATGGATTCATGGTAAGTTCCTCATAAAAAAAAAAAATAGTTAATAATACAATCAACTAATAAACTAGCACGAGTATTCATGGTCGCATTTTTTTATTCAGACCTATTGGATTGGGTCGAAGTAACTAAAATTTACTAACCGGGATAATATTCAATATCTCAATATGCGTGGTAATACATATATATCAAATATTCTCTATACGGCTATATATATATACGGCTATATATCTATTTCATATCATATTAATATATGGAATTCCTGAAGGGATAAAGATTATAATAATATATAATAATATATATATATATATAGGGTTCTAAAAGAATTAAGATAACTAAAGCATGTCTAATATTATATTACATATACTTTTCTTTTTCCCTAAATATGAATTCCCTAAATATAAACTTTTTTTTCTTCTATACCTACAACCTTTCATTTATGGACAGTATGGTATATTTATATATATTACTTTCTATCTATTTCGTTTTCGAACAAAAAAAAAATAGATTAGATTATCTTGAATTTAACCATGCATACGTACAAATTCGGCTAAGATAAAAAAGCGCTATTTTCATTTCAAAAAGGGTTAATGATGACCTTCCATGGATTCCCCTATATAAGCCGCGGCTAACGTTGCAAAAATAAGCGCTTGAATACCACTTGTAAATAATCCAAGAAACATGACAGGTATAGGAACCACCAAAGGAACTAAAGAAACAAGAACAACTACTACTAATTCATCCGCCAATATATTTCCGAAAAGCCGAAAACTAAGAGATAAGGGTTTTGTGAAATCCTCTAAAATGTTAATTGGTAAAAGGATTGGAGTTGGTTTAATGTATTTCTCAAAATAGACCAATCCCCTTTTGTTAAGACCAGCATAAAAATAGGCTGCCGACGTAAGTAAAGCTAAAGCAACAGTAGTATTTATATCATTCGTAGGGGCAGCTAATTCACCATGAGGTAAGTGTATGATTTTCCAAGGTAAAAGAGCACCCGACCAATTTGAAACAAAAATAAAGAGGAACATAGTCCCAATAAAAGGAACCCAAGGACCATATTCTTCTCCAATCTGAGTTTTGCTCAAGTCTCGAATAAATTCAAGAACATATTCGAAGAAATTTTGACCGTTAGTAGGAATGGTTTGTGGATTCCGAACAGCTATGATAACTGAACCTAATAAGATAGCAATTACGACCCAAGAAGTAATAAGTACTTGGGCATGTATTTGTAAACCCCCTATTTGCCAATAGAAATGCTGACCTACTTCTACACCCGATATATCATATAAACCTTTAACTGTTTTAATGCAGCATGGTATACCATTCATTATTATTCTATTATAGAAATGGAACTTAAAAAAAGAAATTATTTGGATTCAACCGCCCATTTCGCAACTCGGTAATTTATTGGAATTCTGAATTATATTATAGGATATCAAGAAATAATATTACATTACACAAAAAAAATCTCTATTTATATTAATAAAGAATCAATATTTATTGCCTTTATTATATCGCCTTTGTTATATCAAAAAATATACTAAAAATACTAAAAACTATCCAAAATAAAATAAATGACAACAAAGTTGTATATAGATGAAGAAAATATTTTTATCTGGAAAACAGGGCGGGGATTTTGTACAATGACATTGTCCAACAATTTTGAAAAGGGATGTAGCGCAGCTTGGTAGCGCGTTTGTTTTGGGTACAAAATGTCGCAGGTTCGAATCCTGTCATCCCTACCTATTACTCCTATACTATGGTTATGTGCAGATCTTAATTGATATTTAGATCTGGGTATAATTCATCATTTGTTATACTATAAGTATGATGACTATATGCATAGGAGATGTGTTGTAGATGTGTTAGGAATGGAAAAGTTGGAAGGCGCTTTTAGTTCAGCTCGGTAGAACGCGGGTCTCCAAAACCCGATGTCGTAGGTTCAAATCCTACAGAGCGCGATTCAATACATTTTTTTTTTGAATCACAATCAAAAAACTTAACAAAATAAAAAGAAAGTAGAATTGCAATGGAAATTGGACCTCCCGGCGAGAGGAGGTCCATCAAATAAAAAAGGAAATGCTACTCAATTAAAGATCTAACTGATCACCACGTCTGTATTGCAAATACGCGGTCACGAATAATCCTGCTAAAGTAATAGAAATTAGTCCTAAGACGATTCCAAATAGAAAAGCTTCAATCATTTTGGCTTGTTTTGTTCGAGGGAAAAAAAGGGATGGAGGTAAGATCCTTCTCTAAATAGTAATCGGAATTATCTATGAATCTCAATGATCAAGAAAATAATTGTCAATTTCATTGGTTTATAAAAGAACTATAGAATCCTCGAAATACTAGATAAGGATCTTTCTTAAATGTTTCTTTAGTTCATTTCAAATCAAATAAGTCCTATCTTGTTCAAACCAATAAATAGAGCTAAGGTGATAGTTAAAGCAGCCAATAGAAAACCGAAATAGCTAATTAAAGTAAGCATAAAAAGATGGAATTTAATTTATTTTTTTACTACATATGCTGATAAAACACTTACCTAAGTTTCTTTCAAAATGAAAACCAATTAACAAATAATAAAGCATTTTACAATTACAAACTTTTACCGTTATTTTTTACGGAATTACAATACCAAAAATACAAGGTTAGAGTCATAAAAAAGGTTAATTCAAGGAGCACCTGGCATTGCTAGTACCAATATGAGTTAGAGTTTTTTCCGAAAAATCTTGTTCAATATTAATATGAGTAAAATTCAAATTTCTTTCTTCTTGAAAGTTTAAATAAGAAAAAGAATAAAGCCTTTCCCCCGTTTGAAATAAGTAATAGGCTTCTTAGTGTCCCCCAGCTCAGATAAGCGAAGACAACCATAGTCTTCTACAAGTTAGAATGAGACTAAAAAAAGGGGCAAGAACAAATAATCATGGGAACATCCTTCTACCATAAGTAGAAAAGTAGCGCGAGGGATTCGCGCTCAGATTTTTACTAAGAAATATAGCGGAGGAAAGAAAAGGCTTAATATTAATAGTTTTTAATATATTTCCCCACCTCGCAAAGAGACAAGAGTAGAATTGCATATAGGTATCTCAAATAGAGCGGAGTCTTTAGTCTTTAGGAAGAATAATCTTATTTTCTACATAAATAGAAATAAGAATTTCGTAACTTTATTCTTAATCTTGCTTTCTCTTGACCAAGCAAAATAGTTTATCATAACTTTCGCTTAATCTATATCTATATATTGTTAAAAAAATAATTAAAAAATCAAGGATATAAACAAACGCTATGAAAGATATATGGTTATAGAGAATATAAGATGTTCGTTCTTGTTTTTAGAATTTCACTTTAGACAAAATAAATTGCACAGCCGAAATATTAACGAAATAGCAAGAAGTTTTTTCCATAATCATTTTTTTACCTTCTTTCTTTGGAAATGAAAATGATCGGGCGTTATTAATGATCGACCATTCATATAGCCATTTTGAATAAACTAGCTATCCGAAGATTTGCTAAGATATCCATATTAAGTATAGTAATCCAACCATTAGGATTATCAACGACAAAAATAATAGGATAAGTAAGTATTTAAAGGGACATGTGTTTAAACATTCAAAACAAACTAAAATAAAATTTTTATCTATCTCTAAAATAAAAAAAAAACACACACACAAGGGTATAACGAAACCCGAAACCATATGAAAATGAAAGAAATCTGGTTATACAAAGTATAAGATGTCCGTTCTTTATTTATTATTTAATTAGAATTCATTTATTTTCTTTTCTCGGCTCAATCCCTTTTTTAGGAAAAAAAAAGATTAAGCCGAGTTTCATTGTGTAATCAAAAGAAATTAGTAGAACAAAAACAAAGAAGAGTTAATGAATTCTGTCCGCATGCTTTTTTTGTTTCTATTTCGCTTATTTATCCAATTTATCTACCGGCTCAAACTCAAATTTGATTGCCTTCCATACTTCGCAAGCAGCGGCTAATTCCGGACTCCATTTGCAAGCTTCGCGAATAATTTCATTACCTTCACGAGCAAGATCACGTCCCTCATTACGTGCTTGTACACATGCTTCTAAAGCTGCGCGATTAGCTACTGCCCCAGGAGCATTTCCCCAAGGATGCCCTAAAGTTCCGCCACCAAACTGCAGTACAGAATCATCCCCAAAAATTTCGGTTAGAGCAGGCATATGCCAAACATGAATACCACCCGAAGCTACCGGTAAAACGCCTGGCATAGAGACCCAGTCTTGAGTAAAAAAGATACCACGACTCCGGTCTTTTTCAATATAATCATCACGTAATAAATCAACAAAGCCCAAAGTCATCTCACGTTCTCCTTCAAGCTTACCTACTACTGTACCAGAATGAATATGATCACCGCCAGACATACGCAATGCTTTAGCTAATACACGAAAATGCATACCATGATTTTTTTGTCTATCAATAACTGCGTGCATTGCCCGGTGGATGTGAAGAAGTAGGCCATTGTCGCGACAATAAATAGATAAACTCGTATTTGCAGTAAATCCTCCAGTTAAATAGTCGTGCATTACAATAGGAACTCCCAATTCTCTAGCAAACACGGCTCTTTTTATCATTTCTTCACATGTACCCGCCGTAGCGTTCAAGTAATGCCCCTTGATTTCACCCGTTTCCGCCTGTGCTTTATAAAGAGCTTCGGCACAAAAAACGAAACGGTCTCTCCAACGCATAAATGGTTGTGAGTTTACGTTTTCATCATCTTTGGTAAAATCAAGTCCACCACGCAGACATTCATAAACTGCTCTACCATAGTTCTTTGCGGATAATCCCAATTTCGGTTTAATAGTACATCCCAATAAAGGGCGGCCATACTTGTTCAGCTTATCTCTTTCCACTTGGATGCCGTGAGGCGGGCCTTGGAAAGTTTTTGAATAAGCAGGGGGGATGCGAAGATCCTCCAAGCGTAGAGCTCGTAGCGCTTTGAAACCGAATACATTACCCACAATCGAAGTAAACATGTTAGTAACAGAACCCTCTTCAAAAAGGTCTAAAGGATAAGCCACATAGGCAATATATTGATTTTCCTCCCCAATAACAGGCTCGATGTGATAGCATCGTCCTTTGTAACGATCAAGGCTGGTAAGTCCATCAGTCCAAACCGTTGTCCATGTACCCGTAGAAGATTCGGCAGCTACTGCAGCACCCGCTTCCTCAGGGGGAACCCCAGGTTGAGGAGTTACTCGGAATGCTGCCAAGATATCAGTATCCTTGGTTTCATACTCCGGAGTGTAATAAGTCAATTTATAATCTTTAACACCAGCTTTAAATCCAACACTTGCTTTAGTTTCTGTTTGTGGTGACATAAGTCCCTCCTTACTACTCATGAATTAAGAATTCTCACAATGGCAGGGTCTACTCGATATGGATTATACGTAAAAAAGAAACCTTTGATAAAAGAAAAAAGCCTTCAAAAACATTTAATTAATATTATTTAAACTCATGGGTTATTTATGTTAAGTAAATATAGTTTGTTATTAAACTATGTATTTGATTCGCCAAATACATCATTATTATTATATACTCTTTGATATATGTAGCGCAACCCAATCGAAACTTATTCATTTTTATTTGACAAACTTCTAATACTAATATACTAATAAGTGTCTTTCCTATTAGAAATTAAAAAATACTGGGAGAATTTCCCCTTACCTTAAAGTCTTGACAATAATATATGTCGTATATGTAAATCCTAGATAGGAGTAAATTATAGACGCGAAAACGGGCAACATGAATCGATAGTATTATTAAAATTTAAAAGTAAAAACAGAAATCCATATGAAAAATGAAAAGAAAAGATTAACTTTAACTGAACTTCCAAATTAATTCATTGCAAAGTTATTAAATAAGTAAACGAAACAATTGAATCGAATTGGGGAGTACCAATTTAATCTTAAATCAAGTGTTCCCTTTTCTCTTTATTTGATTAAATTAACGATTAAATTTCCTGTTATAAGAGTTTAATTAACCGATTGGCTTACCTTGCTATTGAATCTTTTTTTTGATTTGGCATTATTCCAAAACGCTCGCTTTCTGCATATTTCAATTTATTCTAATTATTCGAATTATGAGATTCTAATAAAATTATGAGAATCAATCCTACTACTTCTAGTTCTAATCCCTTGATTTCCCCAATTGAAGAAAAAAACGAGGGGCGTATCGCTCAAATTATAGGGCCCGTGTTGGATGTTGTTTTTCCCCCGGGCAAGTTGCCTAATATTTTTAACGCCTTAGTAATTAAGGGTCGAGACATTGTCGGTCAGCAAATTAATGTGACTTGTGAGGTACAACAATTATTGGGAAATAATAGAGTTCGAGCTGTAGCTATGAGTGCTACAGAGGGTTTGATGAGAGGAATGGAAGTGGTTGACACGGGAGCTCCTCTAAGTGTTCCCGTCGGCAAGGCTACTCTCGGACGAATTTTCAACGTTCTTGGAGAGCCCGTTGATAATTTGGGTCCTGTAGATACTAGTGCAACGTCCCCTATTCATAGATCTGCGCCGGCCTTTATAGATCTAGATACAAAATTATCCATTTTTGAAACAGGTATTAAAGTCGTAGATCTTTTAGCCCCTTACCGTCGTGGTGGAAAAATAGGACTATTTGGGGGGGCTGGAGTAGGGAAAACAGTGCTTATTATGGAATTGATTAACAACATTGCCAAAGCTCATGGGGGCGTGTCCGTATTTGGTGGAGTAGGGGAACGTACTCGTGAAGGAAACGATCTTTACATAGAGATGAAAGAATCCGGAGTGATTAATGAAAAGGATCTTGCGGAATCAAAAGTAGCTCTAGTCTATGGTCAAATGAATGAACCGCCAGGAGCTCGTATGAGAGTTGGTTTGACTGCTTTAACTATGGCGGAATATTTCCGGGATGTTAATAAGAAGGATGTGCTTCTATTCATTGATAATATCTTTCGCTTTGTTCAAGCAGGATCAGAAGTATCCGCCTTATTAGGGAGAATGCCTTCCGCAGTAGGGTATCAACCCACTCTTAGTACCGAAATGGGCTCTTTGCAAGAAAGAATTACTTCCACCAAAAAGGCATCTATAACTTCGATCCAAGCAGTTTATGTACCCGCAGACGATTTGACCGACCCCGCCCCTGCCACGACATTTGCACATTTGGATGCTACTACGGTACTCTCCAGAGGATTGGCTGCCAAGGGTATTTATCCAGCAGTGGATCCTTTAGATTCAACTTCAACTATGTTACAACCGCAGATCGTAGGCAATGAGCATTATGAAATTGCGCAAAGAGTTAAGCAAACTTTACAACGTTACAAGGAACTTCAGGACATTATAGCGATTCTTGGGTTGGATGAATTATCCGAGGAAGATCGTTTAATTGTAGCAAGAGCCCGAAAAATTGAGCGTTTCTTATCACAACCCTTCTTCGTAGCAGAAGTTTTTACCGGTTCCCCAGGAAAATATGTGAGTCTTGCAGAAACAATTAGGGGATTTCAATTGATCCTTTCTGGAGAATTAGACAGTTTACCTGAACAGGCCTTTTATTTGGTGGGTAATATCGAGGAAGCTACCGCGAAAGCTATCAACTTAGAAGGGGAGAACAAATCGTAGAAATGACCTTAAATCTTTGTGTACTAACCCCTAATCGAATTATTTGGGATTCCGAAGCGCAAGAAATCATTTTATCTACTAATAGTGGTAAAATTGGGATATTACCAAACCACGCCCCTATTGCTACAGCTATAGATATAGGTCTTTTAAGGATACGCCTCAACGATCAATGGTTAAGGGTCGCTCTAATGGGCGGTTTTGCTAGAATAGGAAATAATGAGATCACAATTTTAGGAAATGATGGGGAACTGGGTACTGACATAGATCCACAAGAAGCACAACAAGCTCTTAAAATAGCAGAAGATAATTTGAGTCGAGCTGAAGGTAAGAGACAAATAATTGAAGCAAATTTAGCTCTCAGACGAGCTAGGACACGAGTAGAGGCTGCCAATGCTATTTCCTAGTAGTCACTTTAATAGATTAAAATAATTAAAAGTGAGTTTTCTGTATTTTAGATTCCGCCAATTGAAGACAATTAAATGAAGATAATTAAACCTAATCTTATATAAAAGAAAAAGGAGATGAAGGCTTATTAAATACTATGGAATTCTTTCTGTTATCTGATCGATTATACCTACTATTGGATTTGAACCAATGACTTCCGCCGTATGAAAGCAATACTCTAACCGCTGAGTTAAGTAGGCAATTTATCACCACATCATAAGGAAAAGCTCGCCACCCCGATGGATTATAGATAGAACCCTTTTTATACGCAATACGAATCTGTTAACAGTAAACAAATCCAAAATTGTGGGATTCCAAATATCTATCTTGACAAAAAATTCTCTATATAGTAAGATATTTTCGACAAGGGCTATAGCTCAGTTGGTAGAGCACCTCGTTTACACGCGCGCCAATGCTTTTCAAGGAAGCTTATTACGCAATAAACATACTGTACCTTATTGCAAAATCAATGTCTTACTCCATAGATTCGAAAGAATAAAAGAACAATAGCCTGACAAATATTCAATCAAATATTGGGTTCAGTCCAATTCGAATATCAATTTGGGTACCTAATCCTAATCGAATTAAATAGAACCTTTATTGATTTGTTAGTTGATAAGGTAAATATTCCGCTCGTTCAATGCTAGGTATAATGAGTATAGGGACCTCAAAAAGAACCTCTTTTCGTTCTATGAACTTTAAGGTGTATAAAGTCTCATATGCTACTTTTGCAGTAGAACGATAGAAACTCTATTTACAATTTAGGGTTAATTTCAGCCGAAAGCAAACCTAAGTCATGGTAAACCCTCTTTGAAACACTTTGGTATTACTCCTAGATTTTAATACAAATATAAATAAGAATCTGGAGCATATGGAACTATCTCATTATCCTTCTGTAAAGAAAAAATATGGTAGACGAAACGATCTAAAGATCGGTTGATGAAAGAGCCCAATGCAACAAAATGCATGTTGGGTCTTTGAAACAGTTCAGATCATTTTGATAATAATAATAATTAGTTTGATCGGTTTTCCCGAGAAAGTCTACGGTTCGAGTCCGTATAGCCCTAATATCTTCCCTTTTTGGATCTTTTTGTAGATCCACTTCATTTAGAGTTTAGTATAGTTTTTTTTCCTTTCTTGATACTTCTAGATAATGAGTTTGTCCATCAAGAAAAAGAAAATAGCATTAGCACATATGTTTTATGTTTTCCTAAAAAATTCGAGGGACAGGAAAAAAAGAACAAAAACTTTTCTAATAGAAATGTATTCAATCCGTTTAATACATATCGATCAAACTTAGAACAATAACAAGAAACTAAAATCGTTCAATGCTTTATATTATGTTTATGCATTTCTTCTTTTTATAAATTTCTATTTCACTTTTTAAAACGATCTTTCTAGATTTCAATTTGGAAGAGGAGATAATATATATATATAATATATAAGTAAAGGATAGAGCAATCCCTTTATCTCATTCCATTTGCTATAAAAGATGACGGAAAAAGTTGTGGAAAAATTGACAATGCCAACTTGAATCTAATAATCCGATTCAGTATATTAAGAGTAGATTTATGTTTTTGCTTTACAAATACAATATTTTCTGGTCGTTTCTAATAATATCAAGCCTTATTCCTATCTTAGCATTTTTGATTTCTGGAGTTTTAGCCCCAGTTAGTAAAGGACCTGAAAAGTTTTCTAGTTATGAATCGGGGATAGAACCCATAGGAGACGCCTGGTTACAATTCCGAATACGCTATTATATGTTTGCTCTAGTTTTTGTTGTTTTTGATGTGGAAACTGTCTTTCTTTATCCATGGGCAATGAGTTTCGATATATTGGGTGTTTATGTTTTCATCGAAGCTTTAGTTTTCGTGCTTATTCTAATTGTCGGTCTAATTTATGCATGGCGAAAGGGGGCTTTAGAATGGTCTTAACTAAATATTCAAACAATAAAAAAAGGGAGGAGAGCAAAAAAAGAGATTCCATAGAGACAGTTAATAATTTGATTGGGAATCCTTTACTTAACCAAACAACTTCCAATTATATTATTTCAACTACACTAAATGATCTTTCGAATTGGTCACGACTCTCCAGTTTATGGCCCCTTCTATACGGCACCAGTTGTTGTTTTATCGAATTTGCTTCATTAATAGGATCGCGATTCGACTTTGATCGTTATGGGTTAGTACCAAGATCAAGTCCTAGACAAGCAGATCTTATTTTAACAGCCGGTACAGTAACAATGAAAATGGCCCCTTCTTTAGTACGATTATTTGAGCAAATGCCTGAACCAAAATATGTCATTGCAATGGGAGCCTGTACTATTACAGGGGGAATGTTCAGTACGGATTCTTATAGTACTGTTCGAGGAGTCGATAAGTTAATTCCAGTAGATGTTTATTTACCAGGCTGTCCGCCTAAACCAGAGGCAATTATAGATGCTATAACCAAACTTCGTAAAAAGATATCTCGAGAAATAGTTGAAGATAGAATTTTTTCTCAACAGGAAAATAGATGTTTTACTACCAATCACAAGTTGAGCATTCGGCACAAGACTTCTACTGGAGATTTAAATCAGGGATTGTTCTATCAATCACTACCCATGTCGGAAATCTCTTTTGAAACATTTTGTAAATCAAAAAGTTCAGTATTTTCTTAGAAATAAAAATAAGTAAGTTAAACAAGATGATTTTGTATTATACAAAATAAATAAGAAGGCAATCTTTAAAGATTTAATTAGAAATAGGAAATAATTTATTTAATAATTCTTTTTATACAAATGGGGAAGGGTAATGCGGCAAGGTCTTTTATCTGATTGGTTAGTTAGGCACGAGCTAGTTCATAGATCCTTGGGATTTGATTACCGAGGAATAGAAACTTTACAAATTAAATTCGAGGATTGGAATTCCATTGCTGTCATTTCATATGTATGTGGTTATAATTATTTACGTTCTCAGTGTGCTTATGATGTAGCACCTGGCGGGTTTTTATCTAGTGTGTATCACCTTACCAGAATACACTATGGTATGGATAATCCAGAAGAAATATGTATAAAAGTATTTGTCCCAAGGGATAATCCTAGAATTCCATCCATTTTCTGGATTTGGAAAAGTGCGGATTTTCAAGAACGTGAATCTTATGATATGTTGGGAATCTCTTATGATAATCATCCTCGCCTTAAACGTATCTTAATGCCTGAAAGTTGGATAGGCTGGCCCTTACGTAAAGACTATATTACTCCCAATTTCTATGAAATACAAGATCCTTATTAAAATGAAACGAAAAGATTACTTATACTTATATAATAAGATTCCGGATTTTACTCAAGTCAAGAAATCCTTTTCCCTTTCATTTTTGCTGTTCTAGATGAAACAAAATAAATATTGGATTCGAATCCAGATTATGGATAGTATAAGTTAAAAAGAACTTTTTTGAATTTTGCAATCTCATTATGTTTCATATGAACAAAAAAAAGTAAAATTAGGTAAAAGAATTCTCTATCATTAACTTTGTACCGCGCATATTATATTGCTTAGAGACCTGGAAAGTAATATAAACAAGAAAAAAGAAGTATTCTAAATTCTAAATAAAGAAATAGAAAATACGAAATTATTATAATGAAAAAAAAAGGGAATCCAATTCTATTCTATTTTTCTTGTGCTTCAAATTGTCTTCCGCTTTTCGTAAATTTTTATTTTGGGTATATTTTGTTTTGGGTATATAGGAAGTAAAGACTTACCATTCTTTCCATTCCTTTTTGAAGGAAAGAAAGCAAAGTATGTACAAACAAATAAAAAAAAGAAACACATAATCAAACTTTGTGCTTTACCAAAAGCATACATAGATCTCTATTCTATATAATCTGTAGTCGATTTTTGACTTTGATATATATTTATCCTATATATAAATAATAAATATGTATTTGAGTTTAAACTATTAAGAAATGTGTATTCCGACTTATTCGAAAAATTAATATTCTATATTCTATTCGGTTCCACTTTTTTGATGTGCCAGAAACCAGATTTGAACTGGTGACACGAGGATTTTCAGTCCTCTGCTCTACCAACTGAGCTATCCCGGCTTTTTCTTGTGTATCATCCTAATAGAGTAATTTGTCTCTAAAAATAGAATTTATTGGGCTAAAAATGACCTATTTCCTAATAGGGATTATTTGCTCCTACTATAATAAATATCTTTGCTCTTTTTTTTATATGGTAAGGATTTCTATTTCTCTTTTGCAAACTTGCAAAAGAATAAGATGCAAGAGATAACAAATCTTGTTTGAATCATGGATTCAAAGAAAAAAAAAGATAAATCAATAGGAAATAAGGCTCGTTTTTGGGGATAGAGGGACTTGAACCCTCACGATCTCGAAAGTCGACGGATTTTCCTCTTACTAAAAATTTCATTGTTGTCGATATTGACATGTCGAATGGGACTCTCTCTTTATTCTCGTCCGATTAATCAGTTTGTTTTTAATTTAAAAAGTTTAAGAAAACTATAGAATAAATGATTTAATTATTCATACTTACTCTTTTTTCCATTAAAACTTCGATTGGAATGGATTCATAATCAAGAATTTTTCTTTTGATAATTTCCTATTTAATAATAATAAATGATTTTCAATTGCATGCAACAAATGAGGAATTTCATATATTATTCCTATATATATCATATGAAATAAAATTCATATATTATATAAATTTGAATCATAATGTTTGATATACTAGTATTTTTACATAGATATTAGATAGAAAATTAGATATATAAAACTATCCTTTCTCATTACTAATACAACGTAATTCACTCCATTCGTTAGAACAGCTTCCGTTGAGTCTCTGCACCTATCCCCTTTTTTTGTAGTTTTTTAAATACGGATTTGGCTCAGGATTGCCCATTTTTCATTCCGGGGTTTCTCTGAATTTGGAAGTTTCTACTTAGCAGGTTTCCATACCAAGGCTCAATACAATCAAGTCCGTAGCGTCTACCAATTTCGCCATATCCCCCTTTTTTTCCACTTTCTTTGAGCTCAAGATTCCGTTTTTCATTTAATCTATCTGTTTCATTGAATTCATTGGATAATGAATTCAATTCTTATATCGAAAAGCATATTTTCTTTTCGTTAAAAAAAAGATTTGACATATTCCATATATGTATAAACTTGTCTCTAATTGAAAAGGAGGTCCTTTCGGAAAACACCTTTTTTTTAATCCGAGATGATTCTATACTTAGTATATTTTCAATTCCATATGAATTGATATATCCTACAAAAATATCTATTTTCTTTTTTAAAGTAGGATTTAAAATATGGTAAGGTTCCTTTTTCATTTTCATTTTTGTTCTACCTCCCCTCTTTTTTCTAAGGAAAAGAAGAATAAAGGAATATCTCTTTCCAATTTTAAATTATAAAAATGAACTTGAATTTAATTAAAAGAATTAAATAATAATGAAAAAGGAAGATATAACAATTATTAAAGAGAAAAATAGTTTTAAAAAGGGTTGAATGAAAATTTGATTTTCATTTCTTATTATTTTACTCATTACTCGCATTATCTTTATTATATGTTTTTCAAAAGCTTTATTATCTCTTTAGTATATCTATATTCTTTTTTATTTTTATTCATTTATTTTATTTCAAATGAATAAAGTTAATATAAATAGAATATAAAAAAATAGAAAAAATAGTGGAATAGAATAGATGTAATTTAAAAATTTTAAAAATTAAAACATAATCGCTATTTAAGCGTATTATATATCTATATAAGCATAAGACTTTTATTTTAATTTTATTATTATTAGCAGATTATATAATTAACAAAATAAAATCTTTCTAATAAAAAAAGGGAATTATATAATTGCATTTGTTTTATATGAAATTTCTGAAATTCAGAGTTCCAATTTGAAACCAAGAGCTGCTATTTTGACATGCTATTTTACTGATTTCCTATACATACTGTTATTAGACCTATTAATATTAATTATGAAAGCCCGCTTAGCTCAGAGGTTAGAGCATCGCATTTGTAATGCGATGGTCATCGGTTCAATTCCGATAGCCGGCTTTTTCAGGAATTTTACATGAAGGAACAAATCATCAAAACGAATCTATATTTTGTATATACAATACAATTCTATATACAATATAAAATACAATAAAAAAAATAAATACAATATTTGTATATATATAAATCAATAAATTTCAATATGGATCAATTTTTGGGGATACTTCAATCAAATTTTCTTTTCTATTAGTTCTAGTTCAGTTCGAATTTTGTTTTCTTGTGTTAAATGCAAAAAAAGGAGTCTTTCTATTATGTCTCGTTACCGAGGACCCCGTTTGAAAAAAGTACGCCGTCTGGGTGCTTTACCAGGACTTACTAGTAAAAGTCCTAAAAAAGACCTCAAAAAACAATCTCGTTTTAGGAGAAGATCGCGATATCGTATTCGTCTAGAAGAGAAACAGAAATTGTGTTTTCATTATGGTCTGACAGAACGACAATTACTTAAATATGTACATATCGCGGGGAAAGCAAAAGGCGCAACGGGCCTGGTCTTACTACAATTACTAGAAATGCGTTTGGATAACATCCTTTTTCGCCTGGGTCTAGCTTTGACTATTCCTGGGGCTAGACAGTTAGTTAATCATAGGCATATTTTAGTTAATGACCGTATAGTCGATATACCAAGTTATCGTTGTAAACCACGAGATATTATTACTACGAAGGATAATGAAAGATCAAAACGTTTGATTGAAAAATTAGTATCCATTTCCACTCGGAACCGGACTAAGAAGAGATTACAAATTCCGCCGTATTTACGTTTGAAAACTACGAATGGATGGCATTATAAAGGATTAGTAAATCGAATAATAGATAGGAAGTGGGTCGGTTTGAGAATCAAAGAGTTGTTAGTCGTAGAATATTATTCTCGCCAAACTTGAACCTAAATCTAATAAATACCCCTTTTACTTAAATTGAATTTCTCATTTCTTTATTCAAATTTATAGATATCCTTTTTAGATTGTATACATAGATCATGGTCAGTAACCTTGATGAATTAACAGAAACGGAAAGAGAGGGATTCGAACCCTCGGTAAACTAAGGTCTACATAGCAGTTCCAATGCTACGCCTTGAACCACTCGGCCATCTCTCCTACATAATTACATAATCTTATTATTGATAATAAATTTAGGAAATAGGGAGTTTTCATATTCTTTTTTTTCTATGAGATGGGTATAGGTATAACCACAGCTACTGGGATACGGGTTCGGAATAATTTTATTTCTCAAGAGGAACTTCTCCGATTCGTTATTTCCTAAATATATTCTTAATTAATTAATCATTTTTTTTTAAGAAAATGTTTACATTCTGATCGTGTAGCCTGTGTTATGCAAGCAGAAGCTCTTTTTTTACATTCTATAAAATATGAATTCTATTCTCTTTTTATATCATCATAACAAAATTAAAACTTTTCGAGTTAATGGAATCCAATCCATAGGAAAAGAAAATCTTTTATTATTTTATTTACATGAAAATGAAATAGTTCCATAGCTTCGTATAGCAGGAAATTGGAAGGAAATCCAAAATTATTCAATTCTTTCATATGTTTTTTTGTCCAAAGAAAAGGATAAAATATCTATCTTAATTTTTTTTTTGATAAAATAAGAATTTAATTAATCTCTTTTATTTTTATGTGATTTTGTACTCTAGAATTCCGAATCCCTTTTGTTTGCGAGATAATTTTCTCGGGGGGGGGGTGAAAGAAATTAGAGAATGGATTACTAATTATGTCTAGATCTCGTACAAATGGAAATTTTATTGATAAAACCTTCTCGATTGTAGCTAATATTTTATTGCGAATAATTCCAACAACCTCAGGAGAAAAAAAGGCATTTACCTATTATAGAGATGGTGTGATTTGATTCTTTATTTCTTGTTTTTTTTTTCGTCTGACACAGTCTTACAAGAAAAGAAAATAGAGTGTTAGGGCTAGAAAGAACAAAATTAGTAAAAAACACGCTTAGCGAAGGTGCTGTTTGAAGGTATAACAATTCCTTCTGTCGTGTATCCTCGATTGATGCATCCTCATATGCTTAAATTGTCCATTTTAGTACTGAGCGAGAGGTTAAACATCTGGTTTCTGTATTACAGATAACTTTGGCAACATAAGAGAAAAGCACTACAAGAATAGGAATCAATAAGACAACAACTTTGTTTTAACGTTCAAAAAATCCCTTTTATTTATGAATATGAGGGTTGCTGAGAATGGTTGGGACAACAAACATCCATCTCGTTCATACTTTGGATACCCGTAGAACCATCAAAGATCGTTGAAGTGACTAATTTCTAGAAATAGGACGCGTTGAGAACAAAGAAATTGTTGGAGTTACCATTTCCTTCAAGCCCTATTATACTTGGTGTTAAATTTAATGTTAACAAAATACTCTTGCAAGAAGGCTGGCTCGAGATTTCGTGTAAAAATACCAGCCCCCTTCGGTTCATAATGAGATAAGAATAGTTGCACTTCTATGGATTTATCCCTTTAGTATTATGCACAGAGGGGAGGAGCCGTATGAGATAGGAAGTAATCTCGTGTACGGTTCTGAAACGGGGATCTTTAGAATTGAATAGAATGAACCACCGTAACGGATGTTAGCTCAATCCGAAGGAAATTATGCGGAAGCTTTACAGAATTATTATGAAGCTACGCGATCAGAAATTGATGCTTATGATCGAAGTTATATACTCTATAACATAGGCCTTATCCACACAAGCAATGGCGAACATACAAGAGCTTTGGAATACTATTTCCGGGCACTCGAACGAAACCCTTTCTTACCACAAGCCTTTAATAATATGGCCGTGATCTGTCATTACGCGCGACTATCTCCACTATAGAAAGAAGAAAAAAGGGTAAATTGACTAGTAAATATAAATACTAGAAAAGGGTTTTTCCACATACTGATCGTCAAAAACTACGATTCTTATTAGCTGTAGCAAAGAAAGGTACTTCACGAGAACTCAAATAGGAAGAAAAAAAAAGACCTTTGCCTCCACCATATATTCTATGGATAAAAGAGAAAATTTCTAAGGAAAGTAAAGCACCGTAAAGAGAAATTAGTGAGCGATTGGATTCAAATTCAACTAAAAACTGCTTACTTTTTTATATCATCATATAGAAAAAAAACTAGGAATCAACTTATGTAATAGAGTTGATCTACTAAAATTTTGAGCAGCGGTGTAGTAAAAAATCCCAAAGATAGTAAATTCCTTTTTCTTTTAAGGAAAAAAAGAATTTTTCAACGATTCTATATGAATTTTTTATGTGAAACCGAGATAGTTATCTTTCAGAAGATTCTAAGGATATAGGGGCTATCTAGGCTTCATTTTTCTGAAAATAGGAGAAAAGAACAAACTGATTATTCACCCCAATTAGGGTTTAAAACTTATGTAAAAAGCTTCTTCTGTTTAAATTAAGGAAAAATTGGGATAAATCTTTTTTAAGAAATCACATCCCGTTTACATGATATTTTATATGATATAAATAAGGATAGGATTATACAATCTTTTTCTGAGCCGTATGAGGTAGGAAACTCTCAAGTACGGTTCTAAGGGGGGGGCCACCTATTCCGACCGGGGAGAACAGGCTATTCTACAGGGTGATTCGGAAATTGCGGAGGCTTGGTTCGATCAAGCTGCAGAGTATTGGAAACAAGCCATAGCCCTTACTCCAGGTAATTATATCGAAGCGCATAATTGGTTGAAGATCAGGAAGCGCTTTGAATTGGAATAAAACCTTTTCTTTCATTCAAAAGGGGTTGGCTATTGATCTATTAATAAAAATGAAACAAATGCGATAAAAAAGTCTAATTAAGTTAAGAATTTCATTATATCTCCTCTTTCTTCGTTTTTTTTTCAATGTTATAGGGATCCCTATAATATAATAGTATAATAAAGCTATATTCTATAAAAGAACTAAGAACTATTAAAGTTAATAAAAAAGCGATATAAAATTCCATATTGATACGATATCGGAATGATCTCATTAATTTAATTGAATTTCAAATAAAAAAAAGATATCCTCTTATTATTTTTAATAAGATATTATATTATGCACAGGGTTCATTAAAATGAATAAGATGCTTTAGTTCATCCCAAAAGCGCATCTATGATCTATGAAAGTATTTATATCTTCCAATTAAAAAAAAAGGATTAGCTAAAGAATACTTTCTTTCATCCTTAGCCTTAGCACCGCGATAAAGTTTTTACATTAAAAAAAGTCCCTTGGGCACCTAATACTTATGTCATAATAGATCCGAACACTTGCCGCAGCAGATCGATCTCACTATCCTAATTTTTCTAATGAATAACTAAAATTTTTTATTTTATTTATTGAATTTAAT